GTTCAAAAACGTATAGATCCAATGTCACATTCAGTAAAGATTTATGATACATGTATAGGATGTACTCAATGTGTCCGGGCGTGTCCCACGGATGTATTAGAAATGATACCCTGGGACGGATGTAAAGCTAAACAAATCGCCTCTGCTCCAAGGACCGAGGACTGTGTTGGTTGTAAGAGATGTGAATCCGCCTGTCCAACGGATTTTTTGAGCGTTCGTGTTTATTTATGGCATGAAACAACTCGCAGTATCGGTCTAGCTTATTGATACATTCCATAAAAATCTACTTGAATCCATTTTCTTTTTTTTTTTTATCGAAAAAATCCGTGCTCAATTCAATTTGATTTTGAGCACGGATTTTTCTGGCCCAAGTGTATCTTGTCTTTACCACGAACCATTTTCCTTGCTTAACAATAATTGTAGTTTTACCAATATTTGCGGGTTGCTTCATTTTTTTTCTTCCACACAGGGGAAATAGAGTAATACGCTGGTATACTATATGTATGTGTATATTAGAACTTCTTCTAACGACTTATGCATTCTGCTATCATTTTCAATCGGATGATCCACTAATTCAACTAATGGAGGATTATAAATGGATCCATTTTTTGGATTTCCATTGGAGATTAGGAATAGACGGACTCTCTATAGGACCCATTTTACTGACGGGATTCATCACCACTTTAGCTACTTTAGCGGCTTGGCCGGTTACTCGGGATTCGCGATTATTTCATTTCCTGATGTTAGCGATGTACAGTGGGCAAATAGGATTATTTTCTTCTAGAGATCTTTTACTTTTTTTCCTCATGTGGGAGTTAGAATTAATTCCCGTTTATCTACTTGTATCGATGTGGGGAGGAAAAAAACGTCTGTACTCAGCTACAAAATTTATTTTGTACACGGCGGGAGGTTCTGTTTTTCTTTTAATGGGAGTTCTAGGTATCGGTTTATATGGTTCTACTGAACCAACATTAAATTTTGAAATATTAGCCAACCGGCCCTATCCTGTGAACTTGGAAATACTATTTTATATTGGATTTTTTCTTGCTTTTGCTGTCAAATTGCCAATCATACCCCTACATATATGGTTACCCGATACCCATGGAGAAGCACATTATAGTACTTGTATGCTTCTAGCCGGAATCTTATTAAAAATGGGAGCGTATGGATTAGTTCGGATCAATATGGAATTATTTCCTCATGCTCATTCTATATTTTCCCCTTGGTTAATGGTAGTAGGCGCAATGCAAATAATCTATGCGGCTTCAACATCTCTCGGCCAACGGAATTTAAAAAAAAGAATAGCCTATTCCTCTGTATCTCATATGGGTTTCATAATTATAGGAATTGGTTCTATCACAGATATGGGTCTCAACGGAGCCCTTTTACAAATAATCTCTCATGGATTTATTGGCGCGGCGCTTTTTTTCTTGGCCGGAACAACTTATGATAGAATACGTCTTGTTTATCTTGACGAAATGGGCGGAATAGGTATTCCAATGCCAAAAATATTCACGATGTTCAGTAGCTTTTCGATGGCCTCTCTTGCATTACCTGGCATGAGTGGTTTTGTTGCTGAATTAATAGTTTTTTTTGGACTAATTACTAGTCCAAAATATCTTTTAATGACAAAACTCCCAATTACTTTTGTAATGGCAATTGGAATGATATTAACTCCTATTTATTTATTATCTATGTTACGACAGATGTTTTATGGATACAAGATATTTAATGGCCCAGACTCTTATTTTTTTGATTCTGGGCCGCGAGAGTTATTTCTTTCGGTTTCTATTTTTTTACCCGTACTCGGTATTGGTATGTACCCCGATTTCGTTCTTTCACTATCAGTTGAAAAGGTTGAAGTTATTCTATCTAATTCTTTTTTTAGATAATTTATAAATCTTATCATTTACAAAAGCGTTCGTTGTAAAATGGTACAATGACAAAGAGCCTGTCGAATCATATATGATTCGACAGGCTCTCGCCAATTAACACAAAGTTTTTTTATCTGATCTGCGTTGTACACCCTTTTATTACTATTTGCAATAACCCCCCTTTTTCTTTTTTTGAATTCAATTAGATGTTAATGTAAATGAACCATAACTATGTAGTCCTATTCCTAATAGATTGACTCCAAAATAGCATATCCAAATTATAAGAAATCCAATAGACGCTACAATTGCTGAATTTGTACCCTTCAGTTTTATATTTGTTCGAGTATGTAAATAAATTGAAAATATGATCCAAGTAATAAAAGCCCAAGTTTCCTTTGGGTCCCAACTCCAATAGGATCCCCATGCTTCGTTAGCCCATACTGCTCCAGAAAGAATTCCTATGGTTAAAAAGATAAATCCTAGACTAATAACTCGATAACTCCAATAATCCAATTTTTGAATGAACTGTGATCTATAATAATTCCTTGCGAAAAAAAAAGAAGTTTTTTGGAAAAAATCCCTTTGTTCATTCATGTATTCAATTTCGCCAAGGAAAAATGACTCATTTAAATTCAATAAATGATTACTCGTATAAAAAAGCTTTCTCTTTTTTCTAACTGTAATGACTAGAAGTGATACTGATAATAATGATCCACCTAAAAGGGCCGCATAGCCTAATATCATCATACTTACGTGCATTATTAGCCACTCGGATTGAAGAGCGGGTACTAAGATTGTCGATTCGTGTATTTCAGTTAAAAGACCTGAAGTAGCAAAGCCCTGGGAAAAAATAGCACTTGGGCCAATTATTGTGCTTAGAATATTTTGGTTTTTTTTGAAATATGAAACTATATAAATAAAGGAAAAACTCCATGAAAGAAAAATTAACGATTCGTATAAATCACTTAGTGGAAAATGTCCCGAATAAATCCAACGAGAAATTAATAATCCTGTTATACAGAAAAAAGTCATTATCATGCCCGTTTTGGATGAATCATCTAGTTTTACGATTTCATCGACTAAAAAGGTTATCAAATGAATTGTAATTATAATTGAAACGATCGAAAAAGAAATATGAGTTAATATATGCTCTAAGGTTGAAAATATCATAAAATAAAGAGTTCCTTAATTATAAAATCGAAATTCGCAATTGAATTTATTATAGGATCTATTTTATTTTTTTAAGAGATAATATGCCGCCACTCGGACTCGAACCGAGATGCTCTAGCACTGCTTCCTAAGAGCAGCGTGTCTACCGATTTCACCATAGCGGCCTGTCTTGACCTCATAATAACCTATGAATAAATAATCGTCTAGATTTACGAATTTAATCGAGTGCAATATTTTTTAGGAAAGATTCAAATTGATGAATAAAAATTTGTTCAAATAGGTATTTGAAGGTTCATTCGTTTCGTTTAGGATTTTTGTTTTATTTTGTATTTTAGACTCTTCTCGACTCAACTCTTGTAAATCCTACTATGAATTAAGGAATAGAACCCTCCCTCAAAAACATTTTTTTTAATTAACTGTTTTTGATTTATTTGATTTCAAAAAGTGAAACCAAAAATTTTATCAATGAACAAAAAAAACCTATTTTACACCATTCAAAATTTACACATATTTATCCAATTTGAATTGGGTAAGGTAAACAGAAAAATTATTATTCTCCATATGCTATAAGAGCGAACGAATTCCATTCCTCGTTGAAGGAAATGGAATTCGGGAATTTGGTTTTTGAAGTGAAATGACTCCACTTTTGAGTCAGGCCGGTTTAGATTATTCCAACGTGTTATGTTTTATTACTTAGTTTATTTGTTTGTCGCACAAAAAAACTGTTTGAATTCCCGGTAGAAAGAGATTTACCTAAGGAAAATGCTTTTAACGCTGCCCGATACCCCTTCTTTTTCCAAAAATTTTTACGAATACGCTTTTTTGATGCAGAAGTACGTTTTTTTGGAACTGCCATTTAAAGAAAAATTTAGAGATTACTCATTGGTATAGCTGGATGTGAAAGACATCTATTGTTCAAAAAAATATGAGCTTTTCTGATTCACTATGTATTTCTTTTCTAGAAAATATTTTTTTCAAAAAATAGAAAAGAATAGATAAAATGGGTGAACAATATGGCAAAATAGCATAAAATAGTTCTAAAAATAGAAAAAAAATTTGATTTTTAATAACTTGTCAAATCTGGGAAAAATATGCCCAATTTGACTTGAATTTGAAAATTGGAAGGAAATTCGTAATTAATCTATTTCTTTCATATGATTTGACCAATTGTAGCTTCTTGATTTGAATATTTGAAGTATTTAGCAGAAATTCAGAACGAATAAGTAAGAAGAAATAAAAATTCCAAAATTTTATTTTAGTTAGTACATATTTTCATTTTTTTTCTTGACTCCTTTCAAAAGAGGTAAGGTCGGGTGAATTGGAAACCGTTAATATTAATTAAAAATTTTAAAAACCTTTTTTTATGGAACAGACATATCAATATGCGTGTATTTTACCTTTCATTCCACTTCTAGTTCCTATATTAATAGGAGTGGGACTTGTTATTTTTCCGACAGCAACAAAAAATCTTCATCGTATGTGGGCTTTTCCAAGTATTTTATTGTTAAGTATAGTCATGATTTTTTCAATTAATCTGTCTATTCAGCAAATAAATAGCAGTTATATCTATCAATATGTATGGTCTTGGACCCTCGATAATGATTTTTCTTTAGAATTTGGCTGCTTGATTGATCCACTTACTTCTATTATGTTGATGTTAATCACTACTGTTGGAATTATGGTTCTTATTTATAGTGATAATTATATGGCTCACGATCAAGGATACTTGAGATTTTTTGCTTATATGAGTTTTTTCAGTACTTCCATGTTGGGATTAGTTACTAGTTCAAATTTGATACAAATTTATATTTTTTGGGAATTGGTTGGAATGTGTTCCTATCTATTAATAGGGTTTTGGTTCACACGACCTCCTGCGGCAAATGCTTGTCAAAAAGCGTTTGTAACTAATCGTGTAGGGGATTTTGGTTTATTATTAGGAATTTTGGGTTTTTATTG